TTATATTATATTATATTATATTATATTATATTATATTATATTATATTATATTATATTATATTATATTATATTATATTATATTATATTATATTATATTATATTAAATTTTTAATTTATTAATATATTTAATAATATATTAATTTTAAAAAAATTAAAATTAATTATATTAATATATTGTAATTTTTATGAATATTAATTGTTTAATTTTTAATTTTATTTTTAATATAAATATTATAAAAAGGAAAAAAAAGAAATTAATAAAAATTTAATAATTTATATTAAATATTTTAATATAAAAAAAAAAAAAAAAAATCTATTTTAAAAATTGTATATATAAATAAATTTTTTATGGTTTAATAATTTTATTTTAAGTTTATTTTACATATAAATTTTAGTATTAAATTTGAATTATTTTAATAATAATTTACATTTATAAGTAGTAATTAATATTAATTATTTAAGAAATTAAGATTTAGTAATATTTTAATTAATAACAAATTTTGTGCCAGCAGTTGCGGTTATACAAAAATTAAATTAAATTTTATTAGTGATTAATAAATAATATTATAATATAAAAGAAAAATTAAATTATTAAGTGAAATTTTAATTTATGAAATTTTTATAAAAAATTATGATTTAATAAATTTTATGAAAAACTAGGATTAGATACCCTATTATTAAAATTTAAAATTAAAATACTAAAATAGTAAATAATTATTTATTGAAACTTAAATAATTTGGCGGTATTTTAGTTCATTTAGAGGAATCTGTTTAATAATTGATAATCCACGAATAAATTTACTTAATTTATTATTTTGTATATCGTTGTTAAAAAAATATTTTTTAATAAAATTAATATTTAAAAATTATAATATAAATTTAAATCAGATCAAGATGCAGAATATAATTAAGAATATAATGGATTACAATAAATTTATTTAAATGAATATTAATTTGTAATAATTAATTGAAAGTGGATTTAAATGTAATTTTATTTAATTTAATAAAATGATTTTTAATTAAAATATGTACATATTGCCCGTCGCTTTCATATAATAATAAGTTGAAATAAGTCGTAACAAAGTAGAGGTACTGGAAAGTGTTTCTAGAAAGATCAAATTAGAGCTTGATAAAAGTATTTCATTTACATTGAAAAGATATTAAAAATTAATTAATTTGAGGGGTAAAATTAATAAAATTAGATTTAATAATAAAAAAATTTTTAATAAAATATTTTAAAGGGGGTAGTTAAAGTATATTTATAGAAAAAATAATTTAATTTATAGTTAAATAGTATTGTGAAAGAATTTTGAAATAATTGAAATAAAAAATTATTAAAAAGTAATTTTTATTTAATGTATCTTGGGTATCAGAGTTTATTTAAAAAAATTTATAAAAAAAAAAATTCTCGAATTTAAAAGAGATAATTAATTAATAAAGTTATTGTAGCATAAATATTTTAAATAATTAATTTGAAATGAAATGTTAATCGTTTTTAAATATATCTAGTTTTTTTAGAAAAAAATTTAATTTTATATTATTTTATAAAAAAATTAATTAATTAATTTTTTTATAAAATAATAATATATTTTAAGGGATAAGCTTTAATTTAAATTTATATAAATAATAAATTAAATATAATTGAAAATTTTATGATTTATATTGTTAAAAAATTTTAATTTATTATAAATAATTTCATTTAAAATAAAATTTAATAAAATTTTATATTTTTATAAAAAAAAATTTTTTAATAAAATAAAATTTGATATAATGATAAAATTAGTATATAAATAGTTATATATATATATATATATATATTATAATTAATTAAAAGGAATTCGGCAAAAAGTTATATTCACTTGTTTATCAAAAACATGTCTTTTTGAAAATAATATAAAGTCTAATCTGCCCACTGATTTAATATTAAAGGGCTGCAGTATATTGACTGTACAAAGGTAGCATAATCATTAGTCATTTAATTGATGACTTGTATGAAAGATTGGATGAAATATAAGCTGTCTCTTAATTAAATATAGAATTTAATTTTTTAATTAAAAAGTTAAAATAAATTAAAAAGACGAGAAGACCCTATAGAGTTTTATAAATTTATTAATTAAGGTTATTTATAATAAAGAAAAATTAAAATTAATAAGTTTATTTTGTTGGGGTGACAAAAAAATATGAAAAACTTTTTTTATAATAAACCATATATAAATGATTAAATGATCCATTAATAATGATTAAAAGAAAAAATTACCTTAGGGATAACAGCGTAATTTTTTTTTTTAGTTCTTATAAAAAGAAAAGTTTGCGACCTCGATGTTGGATTAAGATAAAATTTAAATGCAGTAGTTTAAAATTTTTGATCTGTTCGATCATTAAAATCTTACATGATCTGAGTTCAAACCGGTGTAAGCCAGGTTGGTTTCTATCTTTTAATAATTAAAATATTTTAGTACGAAAGGATTAAATATTTAAATTAAATTTTAAGTTATGAATTTCATTAAAAGTATTTATAAATTATAAATAAATAATATATATATATATATATATATATACTATTTTGACAGAAAAATGTGATGATTTTAGAATTCATTAATATATAATAATTAATTATATAGATAGTAAATGTATATTTATGAAATTTATTTAATTTTACTTGGTATATTAATTTTAATTATTGGAGTTTTAGTGGGAGTTGCTTATTTGACTTTATTAGAACGGAAGGTTTTAGGGTATATTCAAATTCGTAAAGGTCCTAATAAGGTAGGGTTTATGGGAATTTTACAACCCTTTTCAGATGCTATTAAATTATTTACTAAAGAACAAACTTATCCTAATTTTTCTAATTATATAAGATATTATTTTTCACCTGTTGTAAGATTTATTTTATCTTTAATGGTTTGATTATTAATTCCTTATTATTTTAATATAATTAGATTTAATTTAGGGATTTTATTTTTTTTATGTTGTACTAGATTGGGGGTATATACAGTTATAATTGCTGGTTGATCTTCTAATTCTAATTATGCTTTATTAGGGGGTCTTCGAGCTGTAGCTCAAACTATTTCTTATGAAGTTAGTTTAGCTTTAATTTTAATATCTAGAATTATTATAATTATAGATTTTAATTTAGTAAATTTTTCTTTATATCAAGATTTTATTTGATTTATTTTTTTAATATTTCCTTTAAGTTTATGTTGAATAAGATCTAGATTGGCAGAAACTAATCGAACTCCCTTTGATTTTGCAGAAGGTGAAAGAGAATTAGTTTCAGGATTTAATATTGAGTATAGAAGAGGGGGATTTGCATTAATTTTTTTAGCAGAATATTCGAGAATTTTATTTATAAGAATGTTATTTGTTTTATTATATTTAGGGGGGTTTAAATTAAGATTTATATTTTATTTAAAATTAATGTTAATTTCATTTTTATTTATTTGAGTTCGAGGTACATTACCTCGTTATCGATATGATAAATTAATATATTTAGCTTGAAAAAGATATTTACCAGTTTCTTTAAATTTTTTATTATTTTTTTTAGGGTTTAAAATTTTATTAATATAATTTAATTTTTTTTAGTATAAATTAATAGAAATATAATTCTTTCTTAAGTTTTCAAAACAAATGCTTATAACAAGCTCATTAATTTATTTGTTAGTTAAATAATAAATTATCTCAATATTTATTAATAAATGGATTAATAATAAAATAAGAAAAGTAAAAGATTGTTAAGAGTTGTCCAGTAATAATATAAGGATTTTCGACTGGTCGTGCTCCAATTCAGGTTAATAAAATAACAATTGTTACTATTGTTCAAAATAATAGTTGATTGATAGGATAGAATTGAATTCCTTGAATTTTTTTGTTAAAAGTGAAAGGAAGAATAATTAAAATTAAAATAGATATAACTAGAGCAATAACACCTCCTAATTTATTAGGAATAGATCGTAAAATTGCATAAGCAAATAAGAAATATCATTCAGGTTGAATATGAACTGGGGTTACTAAAGGATTAGCAGGAATAAAATTATCAGGATCTCCTAGTAAATAAGGATTTGTTAAAGTTAAAATAGTTAATAAAAATAATAAGATAATAAATCCAATTAAATCTTTAAATGAAAAAAATGGGTGGAAAGGAATTTTATCTAAGTTTCTATTTAATCCTAATGGATTATTAGAGCCTGTTTGATGTAAGAATAATAGATGAATTATTGTTATTATTAAAATAATAAAAGGTAAAAGAAAATGAAAAGTATAAAATCGTGTTAAGGTTGCATTATCTACTGCAAATCCCCCTCAAATTCAATTTACTAGTATTACCCCTAAAGATGGAATAGCAGATAAAAGATTAGTAATTACAGTTGCACCTCAAAATGATATTTGACCTCAAGGTAAAACATAACCTATAAATGCTGTTGCTATTAATAAAAATAAAATTACAACTCCTACTATTCAAGTATATTTTAAATTGAAAGTTTCATAATAAATTCCTCGTCCAATATGTAAATAAATACAAATGAAAAAAAATGAAGCTCCATTTGCATGAAGAGTTCGAATTAATCATCCATAATTTACATTTCGACAAATATAATTTACACTATAAAATGCTAATTCAATATTAGCGGTATAATATATAGTTAAAAATAATCCTGTTAAAATTTGTACAATTAAACATAAAGCTAATAATGAACCAAAATTTCATCAAGTTGAGATATTAGATGGTGTGGGTAAATCAATTAAAGATCCATTAATAATTTTGATAATGGGGTGAGTTTTTCGAATGTTTATAAAATTATTTATCATTAAAAAAAATTAATTTAAAGATGATCGAATTGGCCCATAAAAAATATTAGTAATTTTTACAATTGCAATTAAAGTAATAAATAAATAAATTACTAATATTATTATAATTAAAAATGTTTGATTATTATATAATTTTCTTAAGTTAATTTTATTTTCATTATTAAAAAATAATGATAAATTAATAAAATTATCTATATCTGAATTAATTGAGAGATTTATTCATGAAATATTATTTATATATATAATTTGAATCATAAAAATTATAAAAATAGTAAAGAAAAATATTTTTTTTAAATTAATTAAGGATTTAAATATTTCATTAGAAGCAATACTTGATACATAAATAAATAAAACTAATAATCCTCCTAAGAAGGTAAGAAATAAAATATAAGAGAATCAGTAGGTTTTAATTAATATTCCTGAAAGTAAACATGTTAATAATGTTTGAATTAAGATTATTAATCCTATTGATAGAGGATTATTTAAAAATAATATAAAAAAAGAAATAGTAATTAATATAAAAGATAAAATAAATTTAGTAATTTCAAATCAAAGAATAGTTTAATAAAAATAATAATTTTGGAGATTATTGATAAAGAGATTCTTTTTCTTTGAAGTTTTTAAAGTATCTAACTTAACTTTGGTTTACAAGACCAATATTTTTTTTTAACTATAAAAACAAATGATAATTATAAATATATGAATTATTTTTATTTTAATATTTATTGTGGGAAATTTAATTTTTGTTTCTAAACATAAGCACTTATTAATTATTTTACTTAGATTAGAGTTTATTGTTTTAAGAATTTATTTTTTTATATTAGTATATTTAAGATATATTGATTATGATTTATATATATTAATAGTTTTTTTAGTATTTTCAGTTTGTGAGGGGGCTTTAGGATTATCTATTTTAGTATCTATAATCCGAACTCATGGAAATGACTATTTTCAAAGTTTTAATTTATTATAATATATATATATATATATATATATATATATAATAAAAATTATATAAATTAATGATAAAATTTTTAATAATAATAATTTTTATAATTCCTTTTTGTTTTATAAAAAATATATTTTGAATGGTTCAAATAATATTATTTTTAATAATAATATTTTTTATAAATTTAAGAATAAGATTAAATTTATTTTGTAATATAAGATATATATTGTCTTGTGATATTATATCTTATGGACTAATTATATTAAGAATTTGAATTTCTATTCTAATGATTATAGCTAGAGAAAATTTATATAAAATAAATTTTTATGTTAATTTTTTTTTATTTAATATCATTTTTTTATTGATTATGTTATATTTAACTTTTAGAGTGATAAATATATTCATATTTTATTTATTTTTTGAGGGGAGATTAATTCCTACTTTATTATTAATTATTGGTTGAGGATATCAACCTGAGCGAATTCAAGCTGGTATATATTTATTATTTTATACTTTATTTGTTTCTTTACCTTTATTAATAGGAATTTTTTATATTTTTAATGAAATACATTGTATAATAATTTATTTTTTAAAGTTTTTAAATATAAATATATATATATTATATTTTTCTATAATTATGGCTTTTTTAGTAAAAATGCCTATATATTTTGTTCATTTATGATTACCTAAAGCTCATGTTGAAGCTCCTGTTTCAGGGTCAATAATTTTAGCTGGAATTATATTAAAATTAGGGGGTTATGGATTATTACGATTAATAATTTTTTTACAGGAAATTAATTTAAAGTTAAATTATATTAGTATTGTGATTAGATTAATTGGGGGGTTTTATATTAGATTAAAATGTTTTTGTCAAGTTGATATTAAATCTTTAATTGCTTATTCTTCTGTTGCCCATATAAGTATTGTTATTAGAGGTATTATAATTATAAATTATTGAGGTTTTATTGGTTCTTATATTTTAATAATTGGACATGGATTATGTTCATCAGGGATATTTTGTTTAGCTAATATTAGATATGAACGTTTACATAGTCGAAGATTATATATTAATAAGGGTATAATAAACTTTATACCTTCGATGAGATTATGGTGATTTTTATTAATATCCTCAAATATGGCAGCCCCTCCAAGATTAAATCTTATAGGGGAAATTAGTTTAATTAATAGATTAATAAGATGATCATGGGTTTCTATATTAATATTAATATTAATTTCTTTTTTTAGAGCTGGTTATAGATTATATTTATATTCATTTATTCAACATGGAAAATATTATTCTGGTGTTTATAGTTATTATATAGGGGTTTCACGAGAATATTTAATATTAATATTACATTGATTACCTTTAAATATTTTAGTTATAAAAATTGATTATAGAATAATTTGATTTTATTTAAATAATTTAAAAAAAATATTGATTTGTGGTATCAAAAATATGAATAAATTCATTTTAAATTATTAATGATATAAAGTATTCAATTTGTTTTATTTCTTTTATTTTTTTATTTATAATAAGAATAATTAATTTTTTATTTATAGTTTATTTTATTATAAATAATATAGTTATTTTATTAGAATGAGAAATTATTTCTTTTAATTCTATAACAATTATTATATCTATTTTATTAGATTGAATATCTTTATTATTTATAATATTTGTTTTTTTAATTTCTTCTGTTGTTATTTATTATAGAAAAAGATATATAAGATCTGAATTAAATTTAATACGATTTATTATTTTAGTATTATTGTTTGTATTTTCTATAATACTATTAATTATTAGACCTAATATTATTAGAATTTTATTGGGTTGAGATGGTTTAGGGTTAGTTTCTTATTGTTTGGTAATTTATTATCAAAATTTAAAATCTTATAATGCTGGTATATTAACTGCTTTAAGAAACCGAATTGGAGATGTATTTATTTTAATAGTAATTTCTTGGATAATAAATTATGGAAGATGAAATTATATTTTTTATTTAGAGTTTATAAATAATGATTGAGAAATAAATATAATTGGTAGATTAATTATTTTAGCTGCAATAACAAAAAGTGCTCAAATTCCTTTTAGATCTTGATTACCTGCTGCTATAGCAGCTCCTACTCCTGTTTCAGCATTAGTTCATTCTTCTACTTTAGTTACAGCAGGGGTTTATTTATTAATTCGATTTAATTTATTATTATTAGATATAATTTTTTTAAAATTTTTATTATTATTATCAGGTTTAACTATATTTATAGCGGGAATTTCTGCTAATTATGAATTTGATTTGAAAAAAATTATTGCTTTGTCAACTTTAAGACAATTAGGTTTAATAATAAGAATTTTAAGAATAGGTTTACCTGATTTAGCTTTTTTTCATTTATTAACTCATGCTATATTTAAAGCTTTATTATTTATATGTGCTGGAGTTATTATTCATATAATAAATGATACCCAAGATATTCGTTTTATAGGGGGGATTAGAATATATATTCCTTTAACTTCATTATGTATAAATATTTCAAATATAGCTTTGTGTGGAATTCCTTTTTTAGCTGGGTTTTATTCTAAGGATTTAATTTTAGAATTAGTAAGATTTAGAAATTTAAATTTAAGAATTTTTTTTTTATATTATCTTTCTACAGGTTTAACAATATTTTATACTTTTCGTTTAATTATATATTTAATAGTAAATGATTATAATTTAGTAAGAATTTATAATTTATATGATGAAGATTATGTTATATTAAAAAGAATATTTGTTTTATTATTTATAAGAATTATTAGAGGTAGATTTTTAAGATGAATAATTTTTTCTTATCCTTATATAATTTATTTACCTTTTAATTTAAAAATAATAGTAATTTATGTTAGATTAATTGGAGGAGGATTAGGATATTTAATTAGTAATATAAAAATTTATTCTATTAATAAATTTATTATAACTTATAATTTAAGAAATTTTTTATGTTTAATATGATTTATACCTAATTTATCAACTTATGGGGTAAGATATTATTTTTTAAATTTTGGTCAAAATTTATTAAAAAACATTGATTTAGGATGAAGAGAATTTTATAGAGGGTATGGAATAATAAAAATTGTTAAAAAATATTCTATATTTTATAATATTTATCAAATAAATAATTTTAAAATTTATTTATTTAGATTTATTATTTGAATATTAATAATTTTATTTTTATTATTATTTATTAATTAAATTTAAATAGCTTATAATTAGAGTGTAATATTGAAGATATTAAGGAGATATAAATATCTTTAAATAATATATATATATATATATATATATTTATAAAAAAAAATTTTTTATTTTTACAATGAAAATGTAAAGTTTTAATTAAACTATATAAATAAGAAATATTAATGGAATTAAACCACTAAAAATTAAGTTAGCAGCTTAATTTTAAACTTTATATTTCTATTTAATTGGAATTTTAAATATTCAATTTTATCATTAACAGTGATATACCTCTTTTTGGTTTCAATTAATAAATAAGGAGTAAAATACTCTTTCTTTTAAGTCGAAATTAAATGCAAAATTGCTTCTTATTTTAAGATAAATTAATAATTGATTAATATTTTTTGAATGCAAATCAAATGTTTTATTTAAACTATAATCCTTTATTTAATACTTAATTAGTTCAATTTAATATATTTTGATTTCATTCATGATATAAACCAATTAATAAAATAATAATAAAAAAAAATCTAATTTTTGTTCAAAAAATAAAATTTACTAATTTAAATAGTGGAATAATAGGAAAAATAAGAGCAATTTCTACATCAAAAATTAAAAAAATTACTGTAATTAAAAAAAAGTGTAATGAAAAAGGAATTCGAGCAGAAGATTTAGGGTCAAATCCACACTCAAAGGGTGAACATTTTTCTCGATCAGAAAAAGTTTTTTTTGATAGAATAATAGATAAAAATATTATAATATTTGAAATTAATATAATAATTAAAAAAATATTTATTATTAAAATAATTATTTATATTAAAATTTTTTAAACTTTTTGATTGGAAGTCAAATATACTAAATATATTATATAAATAATTAATTTCCTCATCAATAAATTGAAATATAAAGGAATAATCAAACTACGTCAACAAAATGTCAATATCAAGCTGCTGCTTCAAACCCAAAATGATGGTTACTAGAAAAGTGATTATTTAAATGACGAATTAAACAAACAATAAGGAATAATGTACCAATAATTACGTGAAGACCATGGAATCCTGTTGCTATGAAAAATGTTGACCCATAAATTCTATCAGCAATAGTAAAAGGTGCTTCAAAATATTCATAAGCTTGAAGAATAGTAAAATAAATTCCTAAAATAATTGTAATAAAAAGACCTTGAGTTATTTGTGAATTATTATTTTCTATAATAGCATGGTGAGCTCAAGTAACTGATACTCCTGATCTAATTAAAATAATTGTATTTAATAAAGGAATTTGAAATGGATTAAATGGAATAATTCCAGTTGGGGGTCAAATAGCTCCAATTTCAATATTAGGAGCAAGACTTCTGTGGAAAAAAGCTCAAAAAAAAGAAACAAAGAAGAAAATTTCTGATACAATAAATAAAATTATTCCTCATCGAAGTCCTTTAGTAACTAAAATAGTATGTTTTCCTTGTAAAGTTCCTTCACGACAAATATCTCGTCATCATTGATATATTGTTAAAATAACAATTAAATAACCTAAAATTAATAAATTTATGCTGAAATTATGGAATCATTTTACTATACCTGTTACTAAGACTAAGACTCCAATTGCTCCTGTTAAAGGTCATGGTCTATAATCTACTAGGTGAAATGGGTGATTAAAATTTGTTTTCATTAATTTACTTCTCTAGAATATAATGTTCTTAAAATTGCAATTACGTAAGATTGAATTACTGCAACTGCTGATTCTAAAATTAGTAATAAAATTTGTACAATAACTAAAATTATGATAAAATAAGATCTTATTGAAGGACCAGTTCCTCTTAAAAGAGTTATTAATAAATGTCCTGCAATTATATTTGCAGTTAATCGAACAGCTAAGGTTCCTGGTCGAATAATATTTCTAATAGTTTCAATTAAAACTATAAATGGTATAAGAATAGAAGGTGTTCCTTGAGGAATTATATGAATAAATATGTGTTGAGAATTATTAATTCATCCGTAGATTATAAAACTTAATCATAATGGTAAAGAGATTGATAAAGATAAAGTTAAATGTCTTGTTCTTGTAAAAATATATGGAAATAAACCTAAAAAATTATTAAATAAAATAAAAGAAAATATAGAAATAAAAATAAAAGTAGAACCTTGAAAATAGTTATTTTTTAATAAGGTTTTAAATTCATTATGAAGTTTTAATAAAATAAAATTTCAAAAAAAAAAATGTCGATTAGGAATTAATCAAAATGAATATGGGATAAATAAAATTCCTAAAATTGTTCTAATTCAATTTAAAGAAAGATTAAATAAGTTAGTTGATGGATCAAAAATTGAAAATAAATTACTTATCATTTTCAATTAAAATTTTTGAGTTTAAAAGAAAGATTATTATTTTTATTTAATTTTTTATTATTAAAAATATAGTAATTTATAATATTAAAAATTAAATAAACTAATAAAAAAAATACAAACGAAATTATTCAGTTAATTGGTATTATTTGTGGAATAAAAGAATATTACTTAAGGTAATAATTTAAATTTGACATATTTATGTTATGATTTAACTAATTCTTTAAATAAAATAATAATTATTTATTTCATTAGAAGTAAATGCTAATTTACTATAAAATGGTTTAAGAGACCAGTACTTGCTTTCAGTCATCTAATGAAGAATAGTTATTAATTCAATTAATAAAATTTTTAATTGAAATTCTTTCAATTACAATAGGCATAAATCTATGGTTTGCACCACAAATTTCTGAACATTGACCATAAAAAATTCCTGGTCGGTTAATAAAAAAATTAGTTTGATTTAAACGTCCAGGATTAGCATCTACTTTTACTCCTAAAGATGGGACAGTTCAAGAATGAATTACATCTGTGGCAGTTACTATAATTCGAATTTGATTATTTATAGGTAAAATAATTCGATTATCAACATCTAATAGACGAAAATTACTAGAATTTATTTCATTAGATGGAATTATATATGAATCAAATTCGATATTATGAAAATCTGAATATTCATAACTTCAATATCATTGATGACCAATAGATTTTAAAGTAATTAAAGGATTATTTAATTCATCTAATAAATATAATAAACGTAAAGAAGGTAAAGCAATAAAAATTAAAGTGATTGCTGGTAAAATGGTTCAAATCAGTTCAATTATTTGACCTTCTAATAAAAATCGATTAATATATTTATTGAATAAAAGTCTTGTTATTAAATATCCTACTAAAATTGTAATTATAATAAGAATAACTAAAGTATGATCATGAAAAAAAATAATTTGTTCCATTAAAGGTGATGCTCTATTTTGTAAATTTAAATTAGATCATGTTGCAATTTCTAAAAAAAGGATAATCCTTTATAAATGGGGTTTAAATCCATTACATATAATCTGCCATATTAGAAAAAATTTCTTAAAATAGGTAATTCATTATATGAATGTTCAGCAGGAGGTAGATTTTGATATCATTCAATTGAAGAAGATAAATTTAAAGTGAATAAAGCAATTCGTTGATTAATTATAGATTCTCAGATAATAATTAACATAAATATAATGGCTAATAAAGAAATATAAGATCCTAAAGATGAAATAATATTTCATGAAATATAAGAATCAGGGTAATCAGAATATCGTCGAGGCATACCTGCTAGACCTAAAAAATGTTGAGGAAAAAAAGTTAAATTTACTCCAATAAATATAATAAAAAATTGAATTTTTAATAAATAAGGATTTAAAGATAATCCTGTAAATAAAGGATATCAATGAATAAATCCTCCTAAAATAGCAAATACAGCTCCTATAGATAAAACATAATGAAAATGAGCAACTACATAATATGTATCATGAAGAGTAATATCAATAGATGAATTTGATAAAATTACCCCTGTTAATCCTCCTACTGTAAATAAAAATACAAATCCTAAACTTCATAAAATTGATGGGGAATAATTAATTTGAGTTCCATGAAAAGTAGCTAATCATCTAAAAATTTTAATTCCTGTTGGAACAGCAATAATTATAGTTGCTGATGTAAAATAAGCTCGAGTGTCAATATCTATTCCAACTGTAAATATGTGATGAGCTCATACAATAAATCCTAATAATCCAATAGCTAATATAGCATAAATTATTCCTAAACAGCCAAATGTTTCCTTTTTACCTCTTTCTTGGGAAATAATATGTGAAATTATTCCAAATCCTGGTAAAATTAAAATATAAACTTCTGGATGACCAAAAAATCAAAATAAATGTTGATATAAAATTGGATCTCCCCCTCCTGCAGGATCAAAAAAAGAAGTATTTAAATTTCGATCTGTTAATAATATGGTAATAGCTCCAGCTAAAACAGGTAAAGATAGTAATAATAAGAATGCGGTAATTCCCACAGCTCAAATAAATAAAGGTATTTGATCAAAAGATAAACTATTTAATCGTATATTAATAATTGTAGTAATAAAATTAATAGCTCCTAAGATAGAAGAAATTCCAGCTAAGTGTAAAGAAAAAATTGCTAAATCAACAGAACTTCCACCATGAGCAATATTAGATGAAAGAGGGGGGTATACTGTTCATCCTGTACCTGCTCCATTTTCTACAATTCTTCTTGAAATAAGTAATGTTAGAGAGGGGGGAAGAAGTCAAAAACTTATATTATTTATTCGGGGAAATGCTATATCTGGAGCTCCCAATATTAAAGGAACTAATCAATTTCCAAATCCACCAATTATGATAGGTATTACCATAAAAAAAATTATAATAAATGCATGAGCTGTAACAATAGTATTATAAATTTGATCATCACCAATTAAAGATCCAGGGTTTCCTAATTCTGCTCGAATTAATAATCTTAAAGAAGTTCCTACTATTCCTGCTCAGATTCCAAAAATAAAATATAATGTTCCAATATCTTTATGATTTGTTGAGTAAAGTCATTTTCGCTAAATAATAAATAAAATGGCTGAGGTTAAGCGATAAATTGTAAATTTATTAACGAGAAAATTCTCTTTTATTAATAAGCTTTATATTCAATAATGATATAAAATTGCAAATTTTAAGGAATAGAAATTTCTATTAAGGCTTAAAGAATAATTTCTTTATAAATAATTTTGAAGATTATTAGTTTATTTTAACTTAAAACCTTAATAAAAAAAAAATGTTCTTAAAATTATTCCTATTAAAGAAATAAAAGAGAAAAAATTAATAATTAAAAAATAGTTATTTTTAATGTAAATTTTAAATCATTTTATTTTTAAATAGTTAAATATAAATGCAGAATAACTAATACGAATATAAAAAAATAATATAATTAATCTTATTATAATAAAAATAAAAATTATTAAATATATATTGTTATTAATTAAAAAATTAATAATAATTCATTTGGGGAAAAATCCAATAAAAGGAGGTAATCCTCCTAAAGATAGAAAATTAATTAATAAATTAATTTTAATAAAAAAATTTATATTATTAATAAATAATTGATTAATAAAATATATATTTAAAATATAAAATAAAAAACATATAATTCTAATTATAAAAGAATATATAAAAATATAAAAAAATCATAAAGTTTCTCTAATTATAATAGAAGAAATTATTCATCCTAAATTATTAATAGAAGAAAAAGCTATTAATTTACGTAAAGAAGTTTGATTTAATCCTCCAATAGCTCCAATAATAATATTTATTAAAATAATAATAATAATAAAATTTTTATTTAAATAATAGGATAAAATAATTAAAGGGGTAATTTTTTGTCAAGTTATTAAAATAAATCTATTAAATCAAGATAATCCTTCAATAATATTTGGGAATCAAAAATGAAAGGGGGTACTTCCTATTTTTATAAGTATTGAAGAATTTATTATAATAGAGATAAAATTATTTATTTCAAAATTTTTTATAAAAATTATTTTAATAAGAATAGTAAATAAAAAATTAATAGATGCAATAGATTGAGTTAAAAAATATTTTAATGATGCTTCTGTTGATAATAAATTATTAGAGTTAGAGATTAGGGGGATAAATCTTAATAGATTAATTTCTAATCCAATTCAACATCCAAATCATGAATTAGAAGAAATAGAAATTAGAGTACTAAAAAATAAAATAAAAAGAAAAAATATTTTATTAGAGTTAAATATAAAGTAAATTTAAAATAAGAAAAATAATTTCTTCTTAAGAATTAAAAATTCAAATGATTATATTTTAGTGTAAGATGCACAATAGTTTTTGATACTATTAGGTATAGTTTAATTCTATAAAATATAATAAAGGTAAATTATTTACTTAATTTATCCTATCAGAATAATCCTTTAATCAGGCACTTTATTTTTAAAAAAAAGGTTAATCCTTTATAGTTGGGGTATGAACCCAAAAGCTTAATTTAGCTTATTTTTAATTTTTTTTTACTATTTATATGTAAAATTATTAAGAATGGTT